TGGGATGATATCTTGAGCAGTTACGTATCTAGGACCCCTGACGCAAATGGATGCGTCACGAGTTCCATACAGATGACTTCTCAATACAATTTCTTTCAAATTCATTAAAATTGCATGTACTGATTCTTCAATACCGACTATCGTAGAATATTCATGTGGTACCTTTTCAGATTTTGCACGTGTAATACATGTTCCTTCTATTTCTCCAAGTAAAGCCCTTCGCATTGCGATACCTATCGTATCTGCTTGGCCTTTCATAAGCGGGGCCAAAATGAAACGGCCATAATAAAGACGCTTACTGTCTGTTCTTGATTCAACACACTTCCACTGTAGTGTCCGAGTGGATACTGCTACTTCCTCTCGAACCATAATAATATTATTCTTTTTTCAGATCATTGAATCATTTATTTCTCTTGAAATCCGTTCAATTCTTATTTCTACACACGTCTTTTTTTAGGAGGTCTACATCCATTATGTGGCATAGGGGTTACGTCACGTACGAAACTTAATAGTATACCACTTCTACGAATAGCTCGTAATGCTGCATCTCTTCCGAGACCAGGACCCTTTATCATGACTTCTGCTCGTTGCATACCCTGATCCACTACTGTACGAATAGCATTTCCTGCTGCGGTTTGAGCAGCAAATGGTGTCCCTCTTCTTGTGCCTCTGAATCCACAAGTACCAGCGGAGGACCAAGAAACCACCTGACCTAGTACATCTGTAACAGTCACAATGGTATTGTTGAAACTCGCTTGAACATGAATAACTCCTTTTGGTATTCTACGCCCACTCTTACGTGAACCAATACGCCCATTCCTACGTGAACCAATTCTTGGTATAGGTTTTGTCATATTTTATCATCTCATAAATATGAGTCAGAGATATACGGATATATCCATTTCATATCAAAACAGATCCTTTATTTGTCCATCGGGTCCTTTAGAAAATCCCTTTTTCTTTTTAGAAAGATTACCCTTGTCTCTGTTTATGTCTCGGATTGAAACAAATTACTATAATTCGTCCCCGCCTACGGATCAGTCGACATTTTTCACAAATTTTACGAACAGAGGCCCTTATTTTCATATTTGTTATTCCTTACCTTAATTCCGAATCTACTCCTTGGAAGAAAATAAGTCTCTTGAAATTTTGAACCTCGAATTGTATTCCCACGAAAGGAATGTTTAAAAATCCACCTACACCTAATCGTTTGAATCTTTGTTGCGAAGTCTATAAATTATACGTCCCCTGGTTGAATCATAACGACTTACTTCGATTTTTACTCTATCTCCTGGTAGTATCCGTATAAAACTTCGTCGGATCCTCCCCGAAACATAACCTAGAATCAGATCTTCATTATCTAAACGAACCCGGAACATACCATTGGGAAGTGATTCAGTAATTAAACCTTCATGAATCAATTTTTGTTCTTTCATTCCAGGTAACCCCCTTGAAGTATCAACTAATGGAGGAGGAGTGATATTAAACAACCCGTCTTTCCTCTCCTTTTTCACAAATAGGAAGTTACGGATCAACTTCGGATACCAGAAGGATCACCATATATAACACAAAACTTCTCCTCCAATTCCTTCTAGTCGAGCTTCTCGATCTGTCATTATACCTCTAGAAGTAGAAAGAATTACAATCCCCATTCCACCTAAAATCCTAGGAATTCGTTGATAGTTGGAATAGATTCGTAGACCGGGTCGGCTGATACGCTTTAAAATATTTCTATATGTTCCTTTCCTATTTCTTCTATGTCGCAGGGTTGAAACCAAGAAATATTTGTTGTTTTCCCGATGTTTCCTAACGTTTTCAATAAAACCTTCTCGTAGAAGTATTTTAACAACGCTTTCGGTCATATTAGTAGATGCTATTCGAACTGTTCCTTTTTTATCCATGTCGGCATTTCTTATAGAAGTTAATATATCGGCAATAGTGTCCCTACCCATGACGAACTATAATTATTGGTGCCTCCTAATTTTGATATAATCAACATGTTACGTTTTTTTTTTATGTGAATTTTTGATTCTTTATTTATGAATTATTAAAAGTATATGCGTGAAACAAAATCTACTAATTGATCCATTTCAGATACCCTACTATATCATGGTCTCATCTACTAGTATTTATAATACCTCAGGAGCTAATGAGACTATTTTAGTGAAATTCAACTGTCTCAATTCTCGAGCGATCGCTCCAAAAACCCGAGTTCCTTTTGGATTTCCTTCTTGATCAATGACAACTGCTGCATTGTCATCATATCGTATTATCATACCGTTGTCACGTCTGAGTTCTTTACATGTACGTACAATTACAGCTCTGATCACTTCTGATCTTTCGAGAGGCATATTGGGCACTGCTTCTTTTATTACAGCAACAATAACGTCACCAATATGAGCATATCGGTGATTACTAGCTCCTATGATTCGAATACACATCAATTCTCGAGCCCCGCTGTTGTCCGCTACATTCAAATGGGTCTGAGGTTGAATCATATCATTTTTTTTTAATCTGTTTTTTCAATGCAAAGGTCGAAGGAAAAAAGAAAGAAATATTGTCTGTCCAGAAATAAAGAAATCCGCGATTGTTTTTTTCATCACAAATACCCCTTTGGTTCCACATCCCTATCCTGAAATAATGAATTGCGTTCGTATAGGCATTTTGCACGCAGCTATTTTAATAGCTGCTCTGGCTACAGTTTCCGATACTCCGCCCATTTCATAAAGTATTCGACCCGGCTTAACAACAGATACCCAATATTCGGGAGATCCCTTCCCCGAACCCATACGGGTTTCCGTAGGTCTTACTGTAACGGGTTTGTCGGGAAATATACGGACCCATATTTTTCCACCACGGCGCGCATATCGTGTCATTGCTCGTCGCCCTGCTTCTATTTGTCTAGATGTGATCCAAGCGGGTTCAAGTGCCTGAAGAGCATATCTACCGAAACAAATATGATTGCCTCGATAAGATATTCCCTTCATTCTTCCTCTATGTTGTTTACGGAATCTGGTTCTTTTGGGGTTATAGTTGATGGTTGTTTCTCAACCTCATCTCTACTACAGAACCGGACATGAGAGTTTCTTCTCATCCAGCTCCTCGCGAATGAAACGATTCAATAATATTACAGATACACATGTATTTATTGAATAATACACTAAATCATGGGATTTATTGATATTGAATCTGTCACGTAGGAATCTGTATATCTTGTATATATAGCTAGACGTATATTTCTATATATAGAAGATAATGCCTTTGCTTTATTTTTGTAACGAATCCTTGACCTTTACCGAATCGGCCAAAATTTTGCAATTCAATAAGGGTTTCGCGGGCGAATATTTACTCTTTCAATATTTGTTTCATTCGTAGGGTCAACCCATGGCCTCTCAGAATAAATCAATTGGTTCCTGGTTGGTTCCGCCATCCCACCCAATGAATCATTAGGATTCGTTTTCAATAGAATCTTCTGCAGTCACAGGTTCCGTCGTTCCCATAGCTTCTCCATTAATGGCTAGGCCTGAACTCTGCAATGGAGCTCCTCAATTCAAGTTCGTTCCCAAGTCAATCTCCTCAGTCTCTATTGACTCGAGGCTCTTTATTATTGGTATTTTTCCTATGAACCGTATTCATCTAATTATGGACGAATCAGTATTGATGCTTTATCACACTGCCTTTTATGAGATGATTCATAATAGACCATACATATTGGAATCATATACCATTGATATTCTCCTTCTCTCTTTCTCTCGTCCTTCCATTTACCCACATCCCTCTATTTTCGCTTCACAATCCATAATCAGATTGATTTTTCCTTTATGGAAAAAAGATTTCAGTTGCTACAACTATATGATTGACACATCATATAGTGACTGGTTCCTTGGATCTCGATAATACGAAGCAATGAGCTGGTTCTAAGTTCTATAGTTATTAGTTAGGGGCCAGTCCTTTTTTTTTGAATCCCAACTCTAAAGAAAAACCAACGAGTCACACACTAAGCATAGCAATTCTACCAAATGATCAATCCAATTTTTATTCAACCCTATAGAATTAGAATTGCTCATTTTTCATTGAAGGGAAAAAGAATAGTTTGTCGTTTTTTGTTCTATCACTGGATAGAATGGCAAGGAAAGGCCCATTATTGCTCGTCTACAAATATCCAAATTTTGATGCCTAATACCCCATAGATAGTTCGAACTGTATGGGAACAATGATCAATTTTAGCTCGAATGGTTTGTAGGGGAACCCTACCTTCTCTGATCCATTCGACACGTGCAATTTCTTTTCCGTCGATACGTCCTGCAATTTGTACTTGAATTCCTTTTGTATCCGCTTGTTCAGCTAATTCAATAGCTTTTTTCATTGCCTTTCGAAAGGAAACTCTATTCTTTAATTGTAGAGCTATATATTCTGCAAGAATATTAGGTTGTCCATAAGGTTTTGCAACTCTTGTGATAGCAATGTTAAGTCTCCGGTTCACAGAATGAAATCCTTTTTGTACATTGATCTGTAATTCTTCGATTCCTCGTGTTCGACCCTCTATTAACAAATTTGGAAATCCAATATAGATTATGACCTGGATCAGATCGATTTTTTTTTGAATCTCTATATGTGCAATTCCTTCGAAACCCGAGGATATTCTCCTATTTTTTTGTACATAATTCTTGATACAATCTCGTATTTTTTCATCTTCCTGGAGACCTATGGAATAATTTTTTGGTTGCGCGAACCAAAGGGATCTATGCTTTTGGTTTTCCCCACCAAGTCGGAAACCAAGGGGATTTATTTTTTTGCCCATATTTTTCTTCTCTCTCTTTCTCTTTTTTTTCTCTCTCTTTCTCCAAATATCTCTCTATTATAGGATCTTTCCATTGATCCTTTGTTTCTAAATATATATCCTGATCCGTTTTCTTTTTAGAGCTATCCCTCACTACAATAATTATATGACAGGTGGGTCTTTTTATCGGATAACTACGTCCTCGAGCCCGAGGTTTTAA